ATCAGATTATAGAGTGACTTATTTGATCAGTGAATATTCGATTCTTACTTAAACTTGGAATCGATTCACACATCACAAGAATTCTTCCATTTTGCATATCATATAAGAAAAAATAAGGATTTGGATGACCATTAATCTTTGAATCTTTGATATTTTTTTATTATATGTATATGGGTTCAGCCTTTCTGTAATTTAAAAGGAATCCTCGATCAACGCAGTCAACTCTATTCGTTAGAACAGCTTCCATTGAGTCTCTGCACCTATCCTTTTTTTATTCTTGCTTTCTGAACCCCCTTTTGTTTTCTGAAATAAGGATTTGGCTCAGGATTGCCCATTTTTAATTCCGGGGTTTCTCTGAATTTGAAAGTTATCACTTAGTATGTTTCCATACCAAAGCTCAATCCAACCAAGTCCGTAGCGTCTACCAATTCCGCCATACCCCCTTTTGTTTTGAGACTGGGATCTCACTGGGATACCATCTCCTTTTTCCTTTCGTTTATTTATTCTGGATCCGAGGACGTTTACATTTAATTCTTTCGATAGGCACTTTTTTCATTTTCATATAGTATACTTTTTTCATATAGTATATATAAAAGTGTCTCTGTTTCCTCCTATTTGTTTGATCTCTTATCTATTTATTTTCATTTTCTAGTTTATTTCATATCATGGTAGGACCTTTATTTGTATTTAGTCCAATCGAAAATGATTCTATCATTGATGTATCCGCAATTCAATATGGATGGATATATACCAAATATATATGTCTCTTTATTATCTTTTTTTTAATACTCAAACGGTCAATTCTTTTTTTTTTTGCCCTATCCCTTCCTTATCTTTCTCAATTAAAACAGAGGAATGTCTCATTGTATATACTCTGGATTGTATCCTTACTTAATCTGAATCCTTATCTTTTCCTTAGGACCATCCCTGTATAATTAGAATCAAGTTATTGATATACCCTATACCATCATTCTATTAATTGTTATTAATATTCTCTGTATCTATAATTCTATAATCTAAAGACTAAAGTCTTTTTTTTGATTCTTTGCATATTTATATTTTATTTTTATAGTTATTTTAGATTTTTTTATTTATATTTAGATTGATTATAGTAGATAGTAGATTTGATTTATAGTGGATTATAGTGTGTAACATAGTCTTTTTTGTTTAATTGGGAGAGATGGCTGAGTGGACTAAAGCGTCGGATTGCTAATCCGTTGTACGAGTTATTCGTACCGAGGGTTCGAATCCCTCTCTTTCCGTAACTTCCTTCACCTAATTCACGAACATTACTGACCGCAATGTATCAAATACAAATAAACTAACAACAATAGAAAGCTAATATGGACTATATTCTTGGTCCATATTAGCTTTAGTTAAGTAATCAAAGCCCGTATAAGGCAATGAATACAACGACTTAACAAATTGTCCAAATGACGAATTATTTTGCGATAATTGATATTGCATAAAAACTTCCCTTTTTTGAGTTCTTTGCACTCGCTTATTTATGGAATAATTTTCAAAAATATCTTTGAGGTCTTGGCGTTCCGGCAAATCAAATGTAGACGCGAACAAAAGTGATTTTGTATCCTTTTTATCTCATCAAGGATCACGTGATCATTTGGTCGCCTAACACCTAATAATGTATCTGTAAAATAAGACTTCATGGCACATAACTTATCCAACTAAAATTCTAGCACATTTTTCATGTTTCTCGAAAAAACCAGCTCGCTTGAGCTTCGTTGGTTAACCCAACATAAGCTTTTGTCCAAGCAGCCATCCATGGCTGAATTTTTTGTAACCAGTAAAAGATTCAATAAATCAAAAATTTCTGATTTGATTAAGATCTTTTGAGCAGCTGTTTTGGCTAAGTCAAACCAATGTTGGCCGGTTAACCAAGGAAGAACTCCATGAACAGAGGTGTTTATGTTCATCCCCAGAACCGTTTCCACCTCTTTCTTGTTCATCCGGAGGACCGAGCTCAAAAGTTCTGGGAGCTCAGGAAAAAGGACTCGCGAATGAAATGATTAAAACAATCAAAAATAAATGAATACGCGTCCTCATTAAGGTCAAAACCTCTTTCCTTTGTGGCTAACTGATTAAGCCCACGAACTCAAAAACAAAATTCTGCATCACGAAAGCATTGCTGATTCAAGTAAACTATAAAGTTATCTGCTAGGAATCTTGTGTCGCGGTAAATTTCATTGAGTGTAATCCGAGGTTCTTTTATATTTTCTATTTGAAATCGCCTTTTTTTCGCGATTTCGTTTACTAAATTTTTTCCGCTTAAGAATATTGTTGCTAACGCTATCGGAGCCTAATTCGGCAAAGACGGCGCTTTAATCGCTAACTGAAGGCCCACGGACGTTATCTGGATACATATGCACCCTATTAACAATCCTAAGGCAACTTTCGACTTAGGAAAAAACCTTTCTCATAAAGCATAAAGCAGGAAAATCTTTTCTGCAAAGAATTTAACCCTTTACGAAGAAGGGTGAAG